GTACGCCACCAATCGATTTCTACCTCTTATTATAGTGTGCGCTTCGGGGGGGGCACGCATGCAAGAAGGAAGTTTGAGCTTGATGCAAATGGCTAAAATATCGTCTGCCTTATATGATTATCAATCAAATAAAAAGTTATTTTATGTCTCAATCCTTACATCTCCTACTACTGGTGGGGTAATAGCTAGTTTTGGTATGTTGGGAGATATCATTATTGCCGAACCCAACTCCTACATTGCATTTGCGGGTAAAAGAGTAATTGAACAAACATTGAGTAAAACAGTGCCCGAGGGTTCACAAGTATCTGAATATTTATTCCAGAAAGGCTTATTTGATCTAATCGTACCGCGTAATCTTTTAAAAAGCGTTCTGGGTGAGTTATTTAAACTGCACGCCTTCTTTCCTAATTCCATCAAATCAAGTAGGGTGCACTAAGTCCAATTATCTTATTTGTAGCAAACAAGCGGTTAACTTATCAAAATCAAAGTAAATAAGAGTGGGGTTTTCTTTAGTGACCTAAGATCGAATTATCGAAAGAATCAAAGCGGATAACCCCTTTTTTACCTAGATTCCTGATTACTAAATTAAGAAATTCAAAAGTCTCTATCAATAACAATCAGATAACAACAACAATAAGAAAAAAGTGTGAGCCTTTCGGGAAATTGGGCAAACAAGACGACTTTCGTCTTACGTATATAATGAAATTCTTTTCAAATAGAGAAAAGATAGATATAGAATTTTGTATCTTTCTCCATCTCCCGAAAATCCCATTGTTACTAAGAATCCCGCTTGTGGCGCATTCTAACGAATCTTTCGATAATTTGTAAAAAACCCTTTAATTAGTAATTAAATTATTAATTAGAAGACAAGAACAAAACACAAAGAAATAAAGAAAACCAATTAAGATTGATTATTATACTCTTAGAAAGGTGAATAAGCCCATTTATTGAGTTTTCCATTTTGAATTAATTAATAATAACTACGAATTCATAATAATCACAATTATGAATTATAATGAATTATAATTAGTATAAAGAAAAAATATTAAAAAAATAATAACAGGTACAATATAGTAAATCGAGGTACCATTTTATGACAACTTTCAATCTTCCCCCTATTCTTGTGCCTTTAGTAGGCTTAGTATTTCCAGCAATTGCAATGGCTTCTTTATTTCTTTATATTCAAAAAAATAAGATTGTTTAGATTCGAAAGAATGCAACCTCGGCTGTTTTTTTGAAACTATAGCGTAACACAGATGTTTTGTTTGTGCAATATAGTATAATGTGTGATTTCCAACGAACAGAAAATAAAAAACCTTCATAAAATGAAAACGATCTATGGATAAATGAATCCTAACCAGTTTCAGATCGATCAGGATTTTTGGATGCCTAAAATGGAAAGTTGGTAGATCCATATGTATATTGTATATTAGGATCCTATGAAGGTATTATTTTAGATCTAACCAATTTGATGAATAATTCCTAAAGCTTCACGTGAAACTAGTGCTAGTTCACATCAAACTAGTACTAGTTGAGGAGAGTTCCTTTGGAAATAAAAAAGGAAAGGGTATTCTCTCAATTCCAATAAAATACAATCGGTCAAGTATGAGTTGGCGATCAGAACATATATGGATAGAACTTATAACGGGGTCTCGAAAACTAAGTAATTTTTGCTGGGCCTTTATCGTTTTTTTAGGTTCATTAGGATTCGTATTGGCTGCAACTTCCAGTTATCTTGGGAGAAATGTGATATCTTTTGTTCCGTATCAGCCAATCATTTTTTTTCCACAAGCAATTGTGATGTCTTTCTACGGGATCGCGGGTCTATTTATTAGTTCCTATTTGTGGTGCACAATTTCTTGGAATGTAGGGAGTGGGTATGATCGATTCGATAGAAACGAGGGAATAGTGTGTATTTTTCGTTGGGGATTTCCTGGAAAGAATCGTCGCATATTCCTCCGATTCCTTATAAAGGATATTCAATCCGTTCGAATAGAAGTTAAAGAGGGTATTTATGCTCGTCCTGTCCTTTATATGGACATCAGAGGCCGGGGAGCTATTCCGTTGGCTCGTACTGATGAGAATTTAACTCCACGAGAAATTGAACAAAAAGCTGCACAATTGGCCTATTTCTTGCGCGTACCTATTGAAGTCTTTTGATTTTGAGAAAAAAACTGGGCTGAAGAACGAATGTTTTCTCCGTAGTTTGGTTAAAACGTTCAGTCGAGCCAAAGCCGATGCATACGGAACCATCATAAACAAAAACTTTTTTTATGTATATCAAAATGCATTCCAAATCTATGCAACTCAATTTGAACAAATAAGAAATTGAACTACCGAAAGAAAAAAATTTCTCTTGTTTAAGTTGTTACTATTGTTGGAAGTGATACTTTAGATGCAGATATATCATCTCTTGTAAAATTTTTCCTTTTTGGCAATCGACCCCCTTTTATCCCTTCATTTGTGTTCTTTACTAACCAACAATAGGTTATCTTACTAATGATAACCGGCCCTTTTCTGTCTTGTTTGTTTTGCCGCTCATTTTTTTGATCATTACATTATACTTTCTATCTTTCTCTCAATTATTCTATTCTTGACTAGGGCGAATTGTTGGAATCTTTTTGAAATATTGGATATTTTGATAGAAAAGGAGTTCCCTTGCCTCAAAATATCTGTAAACACTATTTTGGATTATTTATTCACTCGAAATTCGAAGCGGAGTCTTAGTCTATTTCTGTATTCTTTCTAGATTCAAACAAGATCACAAATAAAATAGATTCATAGGTTTGATACCTTATCTAGAACTTCTATTTGAAAGAAATATTCGATCATATAGAGTCTGAAGTGGGTTAATTTTAAATTCACAGGTGAAAAATGCCAAAAAAGAAAGCATTCACTCCTCTTTTGTATCTTGCATCTATAGTATTTTTGCCCTGGTGGATTTCTCTCTCATTTACTAAAAGTATGGAATCTTGGATTACTAATTGGTCGAATACTGGTCAATCCGAAATTTTATTAAATGATCTCCGGGAAAAAAGTATTCTAGAAAAGTTCATAGAATTAGAGGAAATCTTCTTCTTCGACCAAATGATCGAGGAATACTCGGAGATATATCTACAAAAGCTTCGTATAGGAATCCACAAAGAAATGATCCAATTAATCAAGATACACAATGAGGATCGTATCCATACGATTTTGCACTTCTCGACAAATATAATCTCTTTTGTTATTCTAAGCGGTTATTCTCTTTTAGGTAGTGAAGAACTTGCTATTCTTAACTCGTGGGCTCAGGAATTCCTATATAACTTAAGTGATACGGTAAAAGCTTTTTCGATTCTTTTATTAACCGATTTATGTATCGGATTTCATTCACCTCACGGTTGGGAACTAATGATTGGTTCTATTTACAAAGATTTTGGATTTGTTCATAACGATCAAATTATATCTGGTCTTGTTTCCACTTTTCCAGTTATTCTGGATACTATTTTGAAATATTGGATTTTCCGTTATTTAAATCGTATATCTCCGTCACTTGTAGTTATTTATCATTCGATGAACGATTGATAAACGACCCCCCCGATATTCATTTAATGAATTAGAATGGTTCTTACTTTGTAGTTATACATAAGCATTAAAAACGCTCGGGGGATTTCATCCCAGAGTATTCCAGTAAAACGATTCCAGTAAATAGGCAGAATCGTGGATAGGGAACTATACTAGTGACCTACCCAATTTATTGTATAAATTTTTCGGATCAATGATTAGACCATGCAAACTCAAAATATTTTTTCTTGGATAAAGGAACAGATTATTCGATCTATTTCCGTATCCATCATTATATATATCATAACTCGGATATCCACTTCAAGCGCATATCCCATTTTTGCGCAACAGAGTTATGAAAATCCACGAGAAGCGACTGGGCGTATTGTATGTGCCAACTGTCATTTAGCTAATAAGCCCGTCGATATTGAGGTTCCACAAGCGGTCCTTCCTAATACTGTATTTGAAGCAGTTATTCGAATTCCGTATGATAAGCAAGTGAAACAAGTTCTTGCTAATGGTAAAAAGGGGGGTTTAAATGTGGGGGCTGTTCTTATTTTACCGGAGGGGTTTGAATTAGCTCCTTCCGATCGTATTTCTCCCGAGATGAAAGAAAAGATAGGCAATTTGTCTTTTCAGAGCTATCGTCCTAATAAAAAAAATATTCTTGTGATAGGGCCTGTCCCCGGTCAGAAATATAGTGAAATCACCTTTCCTATTCTTTCCCCCGATCCCGCGACTAAGAAAGATGTTCACTTCCTAAAATATCCTATATATGTAGGTGGGAATCGAGGAAGGGGTCAGATTTATCCCGACGGAAACAAAAGTAACAATACAGTTTCGAATGCTACAGGAGCGGGTATAATAAGTAAAATCTTACGAAAAGAAAAGGGGGGATATGAAATATCCATAACAGATCCATCCGATGGACGTCAAGTAGTTGATATTATTCCTCCAGGACCAGAACTTCTTGTTTCAGAGGGTGAATCCATCAAATTTGATCAACCATTAACGAGTAATCCCAACGTGGGTGGGTTTGGTCAGGGAGATGCAGAAATAGTACTTCAAGATCCATTACGTGTCCAAGGCCTTTTGTTCTTCTTTGGATCTGTTATTTTAGCACAAATCTTTTTGGTTCTTAAAAAGAAACAGTTCGAAAAGGTTCAATTGGCTGAAATGAATTTTTAGACTATCGAATTTCTCGATATCAGGCTCGTAAAAAGAATTTCATTCTTGTTGTCAATTATGTATGATCAAAAAACGAAATTCTGAAAAACTTTTCTTTACTTGCTCTTTTTTTACGAGCTTCGGGGAATCCCTTGTACTAAGTCATAATAGGTAGATTCTTGTTTAAAGAAGACTTTTTTTGACTTGATGACTTTTTTAGTCAAATTGGATTTTTTACTGTTGCTGGATGCCAATGTGAGAAAATGGATCCATTTTTTCTATTTCAAATA